AGGTACGAATAGAGCAAGAGAAAGGGGAAAGAAAAAAAAGTAGAGAAGGGTTATACAAAGCTATATACGAGTCACCACTCCCTCCCTTTTTTTTATTTACTTAATTCAATTTTATTTGATTAGATCGAAGTTCCTTGAAAACCTCCGCCTTCTTTAAAATATCATGAACGGTTCCTGTAGGTTGAGCACCTTTTTCAAGGAAGTATAGAATAGCAGGAACATTTAAATAAGTTTGATTCTTTATCGGATCATAAAAACCCACTTTCCGAAGATCTCTTCCTTCTCTTCGAGATCGACCATCAATTGCAACGATTCGATAGACGGCTCATTGGGATAGATGTAGATGAACAATACCCCCCCCTAGAAACGTATAGGAAGCTTTCTCCTCGTACGGCTCGAGAAAAAATGATTCGAAGTTATATCGATTGATGTATAGAATTCTAATGGCAAATGGGTCCATAAAATCATCAAATCAATTAGACTATGATTTAAGTCCTTTTTTTTCTTCTTCCTTCCTGAAAAATAAAAAAATCATTTGTACTCATAACTCAAGTTGGATAACTTTTAAATAGTTCAAAGAAAAATCTTTAGCCATTTATTGAGTGGTCTTTAATCCCCTTTTTGTTTGTCTCATTTAAAACCTATTTTGATTCTTCAGTCTGATCCAGTTATTGAGACAATTGAAAGGGTGTTTCCTTGTTCTGGGATCCTTTATTTTTTGTTTTGAATCATTGGGTTTAGACATTACTTCGGTGATCCTTAATCCTTTCAAAACGGCAGCAACATACCTTTTTTTTTTGATTTCTTTCTATCAAAGAATCATATGAACAGTTGATTCCCGCGTGATACACCTTGTATCGAAAGAGTTTTCTCAATTCTAACAAATTTAATTTTCCCTTTTTTTTGATTGGAAACTTGCTCGAATTGAATCCTTTGGATTTCTATATCGAAGATATACTTACGAAGTTGTTCCAATTTATTGATTGGCATTAACCCTAGATCTTTGCTCCCGAGAAATGAATCAATACTTTCTACTCGAGCTCCATCATGTACTATTTACATTACAACCCAACAAGAAAGAGGGGTTCTAGTGGAACAGAACAAACGATGTCGAGCCAAGAGCACCTTCATTCCTATATAATGGTGGATGTAAGAATCCACAACGGATCGTGTCCTTCAAGTCGCACGTTGCTTTCTACCACATCGTTTCAAACGAAGTTTTACCATAACATTCCTCTAATTTGGAACTCGTGTGGAAATGATTCAATTATGGAATCATGAATAGTCATTGGTTCAGTCGGTACATAGTAATCTATATAATAATTTACTTTTATTCTTCTCTTTTTATTTTTTTTCTTCTATATAGATGGGTAGATATTTTTCTGAAAAAGTCTCAACAAGAATTCAAATTTTATTGTATGAATGCAACATTAAAAAAAAAATAACAAAATAAGATAAATAACAACGAATAAATGAGTTCTTTTTGAATCTGCATCTTTAAGTGACTCAATAGGATAGATTTACGAATCTCACACCTCTTCGAGTACCAAAGATTCAACTCAAAAGGAATCATTTTAAATAGTTAAAAAAAAAAATTATAATTGAAAAAGTTTCCTACTTTGACATTTGAATAAAGGTTTACAATAAGGACCGCACATAAGAGAGATTTCTCTCTCTTTCTTTTCGAATTGAATCATGAATGATTTAAAGCTGATAGATAGATCGAACAATAAAGCCAATTTTTTTTTTCGTGAGATGGATAAAATAAGAATCAAAAAATAGGGGTTTGTCGTATCTATTAGATAGACTGAGGAATTGTCACTGTTATGGATATTCTATGTTAAATATTGAAATTTTCAAATTTCAGGTAAGGAATCACAAATCTTTGTGACAAAAATTGAAAGACCTTTGTCACTGAAATAAAAAAAAAAAAAAACGATAACAATACATACATATAAGCTAAGCATTTCCTCATTTTATACGCATTTTCATATTTTGTTTGTGTGGTCATCTTTCTGTAATCTTGTCATAAAGTAAAGTGAATAAAATGTATCAATCACCCCTGTCTGAATATAGATCTATAATATAGAATTATTCATTAGAGCCAAACACGAAATACCTAAAGATAAGGTTCAAAGAAAATACGTCGGTTACATATGTAACTTGATTGTTTGTTAATGAGATTCGGACAAACACAGATATTCAAATTAATACCTTCTGTTACTAATTAAATCCTATTTATTTCCCGAATTCTATGAGGATGATGAGTTATAAATCAAAAAGATCCTCTTTTACCGGATGCTAACTATCTTGTTTAGGTACAAAGCCGAACAAGTTCAGATTAAGTCCTTGCTCCTATTTTTATTTTACCCTAACCCAGTCTTAAGAGACTTAATCCCCATTGATTGAATTCAATTAGTACCAAGTCCTCGTGTTTCGAATTCAAGAGATCCTTAGAATTCCGGGATTGACAGAGAATTAATAATCAGGATACCTCATT